GGGACTCTATCTTTATTCTCGTCCGATTAATCAGTTCTTTAAAAGATCTATCAGATTATGGAGTGAATGGTTTGATCAATGGATATTCGATTCTTTCTTCAATATGGAATCGATTCATACCAATTCTTCTGTATTATGTATACAGGTTTATCCTTCATCTTTTCTGAAGTTAGAAGGATTCCTCTACCAATGTAAGACAATCAACTCCATTCGTTAGAACAACTTCCATCGAGTCTCTGCACCTATCCTTTTTTATTTTCGCTTTCTGAACCTTTGTTTGTTTTCGGAAAACGTGATTTGGCTCAGGATTACCCATTTTTATTAATTCCAGGGTTTCTCTGAATTTGAAAGTTATCACTTAGTAAGTTTCCATACCAAGGCTCAATCCAATTAAGTCCGTAGCGTCTACCGATTTCGCCATATCCCCCTTTTTGAGATGAAAATCTCATTGTGATCTCGTTCCCTTTTTTCTTTTATTTATATTTTTTCTTTCATTTATAGCGGAACAGTTGAATTCATTAGATAGATGGCGATTCCTGTCTCGAAAAAGTGTTTTCTCCTCTTTGTCTTTGATTTCTTGTCTATCTTCTTTCATATTCTATATCTATAGGAGGCTCCTATTCGGTCCAATCAAAAACTATTTTATCATTTCTGTATCCGCAATTCAATATAGGTGGATACATACCCTAAACATCTGTCTCTCTTCCACTCCTTTCCCCAAAAAATTTCGAATACTTGAACGGTCGATTCTTTTTTTTTTTTTTTATTATAAATTTAATTGTGATAAAAATTTTTTTATTATATATCGCTACATTAATTGTTATGTTCTATTATATATATATATATAATATTTAACAGTTATTTGAAATTCTATATTCTAGTCTTTAATCTTTAAATTATTAATTAATATATTCATAATCATAATAGCGAATATGAATAGCCAAGAATTTAAATAGTTAATAGCAAAATTCTGAGAGTGAATTCTTATGTATGTCGAATTTATGCTATGTGAGCCTGCTTAGCTCAGAGGTTAGAGCATCGCATTTGTAATGCGATGGTCATCGGTTCGATTCCGATAGTCGGCTTTTCTCTATTTATTTTATTCGATGTTTTACATGATTGATAATGCATCTTTGAAATCACAGAATATTGAAAAAAAAAGTGTCTTCCTCTTTTCGCAAAAGCCAATTATTTTTTATGTTATAGGAATTTCCAATTATCTAATAAAAAGAATCCTTTTCTTTTTCTATATATAGAATATAAAGATCTGGATATTTATCCAACTCATCTTTAATAGAATAATACTTCAGTAAATTTGTCTTTATTTAGAATTTAGTTCATTTTTAGTTTAGATTTATTCTGTAGAATGAAATTTCATCAATAAGAATTAATAATAATAATTAAATATAAATAAGAAGAAGGAGTCTTTATGTCGCGTTACCGAGGTCCTCGTTTCAAAAAAATACGTCGCCTGGGGGCTTTACCAGGGCTAACTAATAAAAGGCCCAGAGCTGGAAGTGATCTTAGAAACCAATCGCGTTCCGGGAAAAAATCCCAATATCGTATTCGCCTAGAAGAAAAACAAAAATTGCGTTTTCATTATGGTCTTACAGAACGACAATTACTTAAATACGTTCGTATCGCCGGAAAGGCAAAGGGGTCAACAGGTCAGGTTTTACTACAATTGCTTGAAATGCGCCTGGATAACATCCTTTTTCGGTTGGGTATGGCTCCGACTATTCCGGGAGCTCGCCAATTAGTTAACCATAGACATATTTTAGTCAATGGTCGTATAGTAGATATACCAAGTTATCGCTGCAAACCCCGAGATACTATTGCGGCGAGGGATGAACAAAAATCTAAAACTCTAATTCAAAATTCTCTCGATTCATCCCCTAATGAGGAATTGCCAAACCATTTGACTCTTCAAGCATTCCAATATAAAGGATTAGTCAATCAAATAATAGATAGTAAGTGGGTCGGTTTGAAAATAAATGAATTGTTAGTTGTAGAATATTATTCTCGTCAGACTTAAACCTAACAAAAATAAAAAAAAAACTAATAAGAATAAGGGTTCGACCCCATTTTGCTCCCTTTCGGCGAATTAAATTAACCTAAGGTTAAGATAAATAAGGGTTTGATCCGTATTTTTCTTTCGTTTAGGTGTCATAGACCGAGAGGGATATTTTCATTCCTTGTCTACTCTTTTCTTTAACAGTCTTTTCCGTACCACAGCCATTAGGAATAGAGAATCCATATCAAAGAAAGGTCTAACTGTTGGAATAGTCGTATCCATTGCTATTTGATCTATTGTGATTAGTAAGATCGGTAAATTAGGTGAAGGTAAGGAGAGAGAGGGATTCGAACCCTCGGTAAGCAAAAGCCTACATAGCAGTTCCAATGCTACGCCTTCAACCACTCGGCCATCTCTCCTACATAATGATTATGATCAAAAAACCGAAAATCGAGTGAATAGTGAATCATTCATATTAGATTATTG